AAAAAAAACAAAGGTATGACTGGCATAACATCTACGATTGGATTCAAAAAAGCATAGGCTTCGGGCAATTTGCCGAAGAAAAAACTACTCGAATAAAGGGGCGAATTAATACAAATACAGATCAAACTAACGATATTAAGCATAACAGACATTTTGTTCTTGGAGATAATTGCATTTTGGTTGCATTTTTGATATAAGGAAAAAGAAGTAAAGTAAATAAGGTAGACAAAAAATCCTTCTTTTTCTTTGAATCCACCCAACCAAAAATCCTCCAATTCTCAAAGGAGAATAGAAGAAACCATACTTTCATACAATATCTTAATTGAATTCTATGTAATGATCAATAAATTAAGTTGAATTCTGTATCTATATGTATCAAAATTATAGTACCGGTCTATTCTATTATTCTATAGAAGATCTATATCTTATAGATATGGAATTTATCGAGATATTTATTTAGGCTGGAGTTGACAAACAACCAATAACAATATTATTGTTTCTTAGTGTAGATTAGAAATTGAAATGGGGCGTGGCCAAGTGGTAAGGCAGCGGGTTTTGGTCTCGCTATTCGGAGGTTCGAATCCTTCCGTCCCAGCACGGATCCATTTTTCCATTATTCCCATATAAACCCTATAAATATAAAAAGGAAGTGGGGGGATAGCAGTTAATCTATATTACTTTAAACATCTGTGTCTGTTCGAATTTCATTAACAAATTATCAAGTCCCATTATATAGATATACTCTAGTTATAGATAGATATAAAACATCTATAACAAACAGTGACAACAGTTCAGTCTATCTGATAGATAGGAGAACCCTTACCTATTTTTTTCGATTTTTATTTTCGTAATCTGATTAAAAGAATCAAAATTAAAATATTAACTTACATTATTTTAATTTTTTTATACATCTCATGAAAAAAAAAGGACTTCTTTGTTCTTATTTCTTTCTTCGTTTCTTTGATCTATTTCAAATTTTTATTTGAAATTAGTGATGAGTCAATTCAAAAAGAAAGGCTGATCTTCCTATAAAGATCAAAGGCGATGCTTATTGTCCAATTTTCTTCAAACCCAACCCAATATTTCTAAATTAAATTAACTATTTTAATTTAATTTAGAAATATTTTTTTATTAAAAAAAATATTTTTAATGATTCCCTGTACGTGGAATCTTTGAAAAAGTAGGAAATCGTTTAATTTATCTTATTAAGTCACTTGGAGATGCAGATTCAAAAACTTATTCGTTTATATATATTTATTATTTATATATTTACATATAACATTACATATATATAACATATATATACATATATGTATTATAGATTATAGAATAGATTTCTTTTTTCTATATATTCGATTAGTCTGTTAAATATGTTAAAAATGTTGTCTTGCTAAGATTTTTTCCGAAAAATATTAATATTGTTTCATGTATCATATATTCATATATAGAAGAAAAAGTGTAGATTGCGATGTCTATGGACAGCTGAACCAATGACTATTCATGATTCCATAATTGAATCAATTCCATACCCGTTCCAAATTTAATTAGAGGAATGTTATGGTAAAACTTCGTTTGAAACGATGTGGTAGAAAGCAACGTGCGACTTGAAGGACACGACCCGTTGTGGATTTTTACATCCACCATTTTAGATTTGTCTAGAAATGAGGTGCTCTTGGCTCGACATTCTTTGTTCTGTTATACTTGAACCCTTCGTTTTTGTCGGGTTGTAAATAGTCCATGATGGAGCTCGAACCGAAAGTATTAATTCATTTCTCAGGGGCAAGGATCTAGGGTTAATGCCAATCAACTGGAACAACTTCGTAAATATATGGAAAATCGAAAGGATCCAATTTTAGTTTAGCAAGTTTCCAATTCAAAAGCAAAACTTGTTGAAATTGATCCAAATTTTTGATTCAACGTACGTGTATCATACTAAAATCAAGCGTCCATAGGATTCTTTGATCGAAAGAAATAAAAAAGGGTATGTTGCTGCCATTTTGAAAAGATTAAGAAACACCGAAGTAATGTCTAAACCCAATGATTAAAAATAGGAATTAAAGGGTTTAAAAACAAGGAAACACCCTTTTATTAGTTGTTAATTCTCTCGATAGTCTCAATAACTGGATCCAACTAAAGAATCCAAATAGAATTTGAAATAGTTTAACCGGGATAAACGAAAGGGAGTAAAGACTACTCAATAAATGAAATTCACTAAAGATTAGATTATCCTTTGAACTATTTGAGAGTTATCCGACTTGAGTTATGAGTATAAGCGGTTTCTTTTTCATTTTTCAGGAAGAAAAAAGATTGGAATCGTAGTCTAATTGATTTATAGGACCGGTTGTTATTTAATTTATTGGAATTTGATACATAGACAAAACTTCGAATTAAATCATTTTTCTCGAGCCGTACGAGGAGAAAACTTCCTATACGGTTCCAGGGGGGGTATTGTTCATCTATATCTATCCCAATGAGCCGTCTATCGAATCGTTGCAATTGA